CCACTTCGACGAATAGCGCGTAATGCTGCATCTCTTCCGAGACCCGGACCTTTTATCATGACTTCTGCTCGTTGCATACCTTGATCTGTTACTGCTCGAATAGCATTTCCTGCTGCGGTTTGAGCAGCAAAAGGTGTCCCTCTTCTTGTACCCCTGAATCCACAAGTACCGGCGGAGGACCAAGAAATAACCCGACCCCGTACATCTGTAACTGTCACAATGGTGTTGTTGAAACTTGCTTGAACATGAATAACGCCCTTTGGTATTCGCCGTGCACTTTTACGTGAACCCCCACGTCCAGTCCTACGTGAACCGCTTCTTGGTATAGATTTTGCCATATTTTATCATTTCCGAAATATAAGTCAGAGATATATGGATATATCCATTTCATGTCAAAACGGATCTTTTATTTTGATTTGTTCATCGGTTCCTTTAGAGAGTCCCTTTTCGAAAGATTATCCTTGTCTTTGTTTATGTCTCGGGTTGGAACAAATTACTATAATGCGTCCCCTTCTACGGATCAGCCGGCATTTTTCACAAATTTTACGAACGGAGGCTCTTATTTTCATAATTGTTATTCCTTAACTGAATTTCGAATCTACTTTACTGATTGGAAGAAAATAAGTTTCTTGAAATTTTTGAACCGTGAATTGGATCCTCATGAAAGGAATCTTGAAAAACCACCGAACCATTCGAATGGTTGTTGTGGGGTCTAAAAATTCTGCGCCCCCCCCCCGTTTGAATCATAACGACTTACTTAAATTTTGATTCTATCTCCTGGTAGTATATGTATAAAAGAGTGTCGGATCCTTCCTGAAACAGAACTTAGAATCTGACTTCATTATTTAAACGAACCCCGAACATACCATTGTGAAGTGATTCAGTAATTAAACCTTCATGAATCCATTTTTCTTCTTTTATTCCAGACAAACCCTCCTTGAAGTATCAACTAATGTAGGAAGGCGTGATATTAGACAACTTGGCTTTTTTATTCGTTTTTTTCACAAACAGGAAGTTACAGATACAATTCGGATAGCAGAAAATTTACCATATATAGCACAAAATTTCTCCGCCGATTCCTTCTAGCCGAGCTGCTCGGTCTGTCATTATACCCCGAGAAGTAGAGAGAATTACAATCCCCATCCCGTCTAAAATTCTAGGAATTCGTTGATAGTTAGAATAGATTCGGAGACCAGGTCGACTTATTCGTTTTAAATTTAAAAGAGTTCTATATGGTCCTTTCCTATTCCTTCTATGTCGTAGGGTTAAAACCAAAAAATATTTGTTATTTTCTACAAGTTTCCTTACGTTTTCGAGAAAACCCTCTTGTAAAAGTATTTTAACAATGTTTTGGGTCATGTTAGTAGATGCTATTCGAACCGTTCCCTTTCGATCCATGTCAGCATTTCGTATAGAAGTTATTATGTCAGCAATAGTGTCCTTACCCATGATAAACTAAAATTATTGTTGCTTCCGAATTTGGATATAATCAGCATGTTCTTTTTTTATAAAAATTATTAAAGAAAATTCTTAAAAGTATATGCGTGAGACATAATCTACTAAGTTTATCTATTTTATTTAAATACTATCACTATCTCACGGTCTCATATTATAATACCTCAGGTGCTAATGAAACTATTTTAGTAAAATTTAACTGTCTCAATTCCCGGGCGATCGCGCCAAAAACTCGGGTTCCTTTTGGATTTCCTTCTTGATCAATGACAACTGCAGCATTGTCATCATATCGTATTATTATACCGTTATCGCGTTTGAGTTCTTTACAAGTACGTACAATTACAGCTCTGATCACTTCTGATCTTTCTAGAGGCGTATTTGGTACTGCTTCTTTTATCACAGCAACAATAACATCACCAATATGAGCATATCGGCGATTACTAGCTCCTATTATTCGAATACACATCAATTCTCGTGCCCCGCTATTGTCTGCTACATTCAAATGGGTTTGAGGTTGAATCATATCATTTTTTTTTATCTGTTTTTTTAATGTAAAATAAAGCAAAGGACTAAGTAAAAAAAAAAAAAAAGAAAGAAAACCCTGCAATTGTTTTTTTATACACAAGACTTCTTTCCTTTGGTTCTACATTTCTATCCAGAAATAATGAATTGAGTTCTTATAGGCATTTTGGACGCCGCTATTGAAATAGCCTTTCGAGCTATATTTTCGGCTACTCCACCCATTTCATAAAGTATTCTACCCGGTTTAACAACAGCTACCCAATATTCTGGGGATCCTTTCCCTGAACCCATACGGGTTTCCGTGGGTCTTACTGTAACTGGTTTGTCTGGAAATATACGTACCCATATTTTTCCGCCACGGCGTACATTTCGTGTCATTGCTCGGCGCCCTGCTTCGATTTGTCTAGATGTAATCCAAGCGGGTTCAAGTGCTTGAAGAGCATATCTACCGAAACAAATATGATTACCTCGATAAGATATTCCCTTCATTCTTCCTCTATGTTGTTTACGGAATCTTGTTCTTTTTGGGTTATAGTTGATGGTTCTTTTTCAATTCCATCTCTACTACAGAACTGGACATGAGAGTTTCTTCTCATCCAGCTCCTCGCGAATGAAACGACTAAAACAGATTTTATCAAGATATACATGTGTTTAATGAATAATATGCTGAATCATAGGATTCTTTGAAATTGCATCTAATTAATCAATTCGTTAATCTATTCGAAATTTGTCTAGCGTGTTTAGATATTATTTAATTAAACATGTATTCTATTTCTAGATAATGTCCATGTCTTTTTTTATAACGTTATCGTTATAAAAAAATCTTTCTTTTGTTTTTCCTTTTATCATATGGGATCGACAAAAATGGATCAATCTAATAAAAAAAAACTTTCGCAGGCGAATATTTACTCTTTCCATATCTATTTCAGTTATAGGGTTAGTTCATGACCTCTCAAAATAAAAGAATAAAAGAGGAGGTCCCTGGTTTGTTCCGCCATCCCACCCAATGAATCATTAAGATTCATTTTCAATAGAATCTTCTGCATTCACGGGTTATATCGTTCCCATTGCTTCTCGATTAATGGTTAGGTCTGAATTTTCCGGCGGAGTCCTTTTTTCTTAAGTCAATTTTCTCAGTCTTTATTGGCTCGAGGCTCTTGATTTTTTTGTTCTATAAGCGGATTCATCTAATTATGCATGAATCATTATTGAATTTATGCTTTATTACACTGCGTTTTATGAGATGACTCATCGACCTTCCATATTGGAATCATATATCATTGATATTTGCGTTCTCTCTTTCTCTCATCCTTCCACTTATCCGCATACTTTTTTTCTATTTTGCTTTCCGACTTAGAACTTCACAACTCATAATCCGATTGGTTTTTTTATCTTTATGCAAAAAAGGGATTTCAGTTGCTACAACGATATGTCCAATATATTATATCTTTATCTTGACTGGTTCTTTGGATCCAGATAATGCGAAGCAATGAGTTGGTTATTAGTGCTATAGTTATTAGTTCATACTCTGGGCCCTGGTCCGTTTTTTTGAATCCTAGCCCTAAAAAAACCAACGAGTCACACACTAAGCATAGCAATTATATAAAATGATCAATCGAATTTTTATTGAACCCTCTAGAATTGCAGAATTGCTCTTTTTTTGTTTTGCTTGAACATAAAAAGAATAAAAGGGTTTTTCTTTTTTTGTCCATTACTGGGGATAATGTAAAAACACGTAAAGTCTTATTATTCTTCGTCTACAAATATCCAAATTTTGATTCCTAATACCCCGTATATAGTTCGAACTGTATAGGAACAATAATCAATTTTAGCTCCAATGGTTTGTAGAGGAACCCTACCTTCTCTGATCCATTCGACGCGTGCAATTTCTTTTCCGTCGATACGTCCCGCAATTTGTACTTGAATTCCTTTTGTATTCGCCAGCTCGGTTAATTCAATAGCTTTTTTCATTGCTTTGCGAAAAGAAACTCTATTCTTTAATTGGCCAGCTATAAATTCTGCAAGAATATTAGGGTGTCCATAAGGATTTGCAATTCGTGTAATAGCAATGTTTAGTTTTCGGTTCGCACAATGAAGTTCTTTTTGTACATTCATCTGCAATTCTTCGACTCTCCGTGGTCTATTTTCTATTAAGAATTTTGGGAATCCTATATAAATTATGACTTGAATTAGATCGATTCTTTTTTGAATCTCTATCCGTGCAATTCCCTCAACGCCAACACCGGAGGATATTCTCATATTTTTTTGTACATAATTCTTAATACAGTTTCGTATTTTTTGATCTTCTTGTAGACCTTCCGAATAATTTTTTGGCTGTGCAAACCAAAGAGAATGATGACTTTGTGTTGTACCAAGTCGGAACCCAAGTGGATTTATTTTTTGTCCCATAATCCCCCACTACTATATGTATCATGACATGTCAGATTTTTGTTCTTTTTTTTAGTTATCAATCCAGATTTTTTTGAGTACACCATATATTCTTCAAATTCTTTATATAAGGATATATCTTTCAAAACAATAGTTATATGACAAGTCGGTCTTTTTATCAGATAACTGCGCCCTCGAGCTCGAGGTTTTAATCTTTTCACAGCAGTACCCTCGTTTACTTCGGCCTTACTAATGACTAAATTTGCTTCGTTCAAACTCATACTGTGACTAGCATTTGCTGCTGCAGAATAAACCAATTTAAAAATGGGATAACACGCTCGATAAGGCATCAGTTCTAGTATCATAAGGCTTTCCTCGTAAGAACGCCTACGAATCTGATCGATTCCCCTTCGGGCTTTGTGAGCAGACATACATATATGTTGACCTAAAGCGTATACTTCTGTAGATAGGTTCTTCTTTCTCTTCTTTATCATAAGGTTCACCTCTTCCCAATGAATCTATATTCACTTTATTAACGACGGGATCTATTATCATTTTTTGCATGTCCACGGAAATTTAGAGTCGGCGCAAACTCCCCCAATTTATGTCCTACCATACGATCTGTTATATAAATA